CGACGGCCCCTTTACGTAATTCTTCCGAATTTCGAATAGTACTTAAAATCCTCTGTTTTCGATTATCTAATAAATCATTTAATGAAAGTAGATTATCTTACCATTAATTTCACAACTTCCATGATCTCTTCCCGAACCAAACATGAATCTTTCGATTCATTTGGCTCTCACGCTCAAATATTTATTTATGATATGAGTATTCCCATAGCTTTTTTAATGTAATGAGCCTACCTTCTCTTTTCTGTTTGTAGTTAAACATATCAAAACTTATAAAATAAAAAACCAGAATATTAGGAAGACTCTTCCGACTAGACCAGATCAAAATCTAAAATTGTCAGCAAAGTTGTTTTTTTATTTGTACTTTTTTTTTCATTTTTTTGAATGAAAAAAGAAAATATGATTATAAAAATGAAAATAATAATAATTATATTATATTTTTGTTTCTTCAAGTCCAAAAATTCCTCTTTTTTATACATAGGTCGTCGATTCGGCATTAGATAAAAAAAGGAACTTTGTTTGCTTTTTTTATCTCATAAATAGTTTAAATTTATTTATTGATATGAGTGTTATATATCAAAATCAAATAAATTACCAATTTTTTTTGAACTATTTGGTTACTAACGTAGTGGTAGAAAGAATACCATGTTTTGTCCGGACTTTAAACAATTTAGCTTTAACCATGTTAAAGGTCTCGCATTATTGGTTGATAGAGAATCAAAGTGGATTTACCAATAAATCACGAAATGCTATGGTTCTTGCATATAATTTCTTAATTTATTCAGAAGAAATTCGTCGAGATCGTGCACTTTTTTACTATTTCCCCTATCCCTTATAAATACCATAAGTGCAGATGGATGGATCCATCCTATTCTTGAAATAAACAACTCGCACACACTCCCTTTCCAAAATAAATCAATACACCAAGCACTACACTTAGATTTATTGGATTTGTTGCTAAAATATCGGTATTAAACCCGAAACTTCCGGCGTATGGCCAGTGGCCCAAGTAAACGAAAGAATCAATTACATTTTTCATATATTCTCCTCTCTTTTCTTTTGGATAGGACTAACAAAGAACAGAGTTATTTTTGTATCACTCCGATCGCCCTTTTTTTTTGATCGATTTCTTTTTTTTTTTATTTCCACTTTATTTATTTAATGAGAATAAAAGAAATCTAGTAATTTCATTTGTTTTGTTTAAATTTTTTTACATTTTCAAAAATTTTCTAATAAGATACTTTACTTAGACTTTAGACTTAGGTTTTAGATCTGATATCAATTGAAAAATATTTCATTTGTTGAAACACTTCCAAACAATGAAAATAAAAAAGTTTTCTATTGTACTAAGCTAAAGACAGAAAGGAAGAAAGCAAGTGAATGCGGTAATTCCTCATCTTCAAATCAACCCTTCCTAGGTATTGTCTCAATAAATAAGTAATTTTATAGTAACGTGTTAATATAATTCTAAGAAGCAAAGGAAAATTCCAAGTTAAGAGTTAATAAGAAAAAAGTCTCTAAGGTACTTTTTTTATATTTTGAGGATTAAACAAAAGGATTCGCAAATAAAAGTGCTAATGCCACAACCAGTCCGTAAATTGTTAAAGCTTCCATAAAAGCTAGACTAAGCAATAAAGTACCTCGTATTTTACCCTCTGCTTCCGGTTGTCTCGCAATACCTTCTACAGCTTGGCCTGCAGCAGTACCTTGACCAACTCCAGGTCCTATAGAAGCAAGCCCCACGGCCAATCCAGCAGCAATAACGGAAGCGGCAGAAATCAGTGGATTCATGGTAAGTTCCTCACACAAAACAAAAAAGAAGAAATGGTTAATGATACAATCAACCAATCAATTATGACTTTTTTAATTAAGATTCACGAGTTGAAATAATAATATTAATTACTAAATTAAAATTAATTACTAAATTAAAAAACGGAATCGTCAGAACTATCTCGTTTTTAGTTTTTAACTATCATAGAGTTTTTGTAAATCCATATGCATACAGTTGTAACTATTGTATTTCTTTGTTTCAAACCACTCTTTCATTTAATTCTTCGTTCTTTACTACACTACACTATTGTTAAGTTTATTTATTTTTTCATTCAAAAAAAAATTGCTAGAAGAGAAGGACTGATATTGAAATCTATCTAAATGCAGTGTGAGCTGCAATCAATATCAATCAAATTATCAAATTAATTTAATACCAAATTAATCCAATATAAATATAAATTAATATAAATAATTAATATAAATAAAAATTAATATAATAAAATATATATATATTAATATGTAATAGTAATAAAAAAGTACCAATAGATATTAATTATTAATATCTTAACTTAAATTAAAAATTTATTTATTAATTATTTATTTATAATTATTTATTTCATTTTATTAACTTTTTATTAACTAATAATTATTAATTATTAAATACTTAATTTTAATTAGTTATATTAATAAAATAATTAACTACCAATTAGTTACTAACTATTAAAATAAAATAATAATTATATTATAATTATAATAAATTATTATTTGTAATTTGTATTGTATATTATACATATTATCAAATAATAATAAATAAAAAATAAAATAATAACAAAAATTTTTAATATAAAAATATAAGAATTAAGGAATTAAGAATAATAAATAATATATATATATATATAAATAAATATATAAATAAGAAATATATAATGAATTGAATCTAATTTAAATTTGAATTAAACCGGATAATAAATATATATATTTATTTTATGTTGTATATTGTTCATATATAACATAACAAATATGAATAATGAGGATCCAGATTATGATTATAGGATTGGTTGTAATTAGGAAAAATAGAAATTCTAGCCTTACAATACTATAATAAATAAATAATAAATAAATAAATAAAATAAACAATACTATAAAAAAAATAAATATTATATAAATATTATATAGTTATGTAATATAGCGATATTATGGATAGACTTATCTCATATAACTAAAGAATATTTAATGTGATTCTAATATCACATATCCATTCTTTTCTTCCATAATGTAAACCATCCTAATTTTTTTTAATTGATTCTGGAATAGAATAATTCCTAGAAAAATAGACGGGGGTTTAGAGCCTATAGACATTATTACATATATTATACTCTAACTATAACCTCCCCAGCCCTTCTTTTTTTTAGAATTCTGTTGGAATATTGTCTATCTTTTCTCCTACAATTCTAGATGATGGAATCATACACTATTATCTTACCCATCCAATTGGATTATCATGAATCATGTGGGATAAGCTTGCTTAATAATAGAATTAAAAAAAAAAAGACTATTTGAAAAGCTAGTTAATGATGACCTTCCATGGATTCACCTATATAAGCCGCGGCTAAGGTTGCAAAAATAAGAGCTTGAATACCACTTGTAAATAATCCAAGAAACATGACAGGTATAGGAACTACTGAAGGGACTAAAGAAACAAGAACAACAACTACTAATTCATCAGCTAATATATTTCCGAAAAGTCGAAAACTAAGAGATAAAGGTTTTGTGAAATCTTCTAGGATGTTAATTGGTAAAAGGATGGGGGTTGGTTGAATGTATTTCCCAAAATAACCCAATCCTTTTTTGCTAAGACCCGCATAAAAATATGCGACGGACGTGAGTAAAGCTAAAGCAACAGTAGTATTTATATCATTCGTGGGTGCAGCTAATTCTCCATGAGGTAACTGTATAATTTTCCAAGGTAAAAGAGCACCTGACCAGTTAGAAACAAAAATAAAGAGGAACATAGTTCCGATAAAGGGAACCCAAGGGCCATATTCTTCTCCAATCTGGGTTTTGCTTAAGTCTCGAATAAATTCAAGGATATATTCAAAGAAATTCTGACCGTTGGTCGGAATGGTTTGTGGATTCCGAACAGCTATAATGACTGAACCTAATAAGATAGCAATTACTACCCAAGAAGTGATAAGTACTTGGGCATGGATTTGTAAACCTCCTATTTGCCAATATAAATGTTGGCCTACCTCTACACCCGATATATCGTATAACCCTTTGAGTGTTTTAATGGAACATGGTATAACATTCATATTGTACTCTAGCAGAAATTGAACTTCAAAAAAGAAATTATTTTGATTCAACCATCTCTATCTCTTTTTCAACTCACCAATATGAATCAAAAATCGTATTCATTAATTGTATATTTAAGATATCAAGAATTTACATAGGATACCAAGAAATCACGTAATATAATAACATATTATCAATATGCCCGCACTTACCTTTTTGCTTTTTTTTTTTATTTAATTCAAGAATAGTAACCGAATCCAAAAAATCCCCCCTTAATCATAATCAAGGATTTCTTATATAGCTAGAGCGGCCCTCACAAATTGCGGATACTAATTTGTTAAGAACCAATCGGATTGAAGCTATAGCATCATCGTTGGATGGAATCGAAATATCTGCGAGATCCGGGTCACAATTTGTATCGATTAAACAAATCGTCGGAATACCCAAAATTACACACTCTCGAAGAGCCGTATATTCTTCTTGCTGATCAACGATGATCACAATATCAGGCAACCTCGTCATATATTTGATACCGCCGAGATATGTTTGCAAGGTAAATAATTTTCTCTTCAATATTGCCGCATCTCTTTTGGGAAGACGGTTGAGTTTACCCATCTTTTGTTCTGCTCTTAAATCCCTGATCTTTTGAAGTCTCGTTTCCGTAGTAGACCAATTCGTTAACATACCACCAAGCCATTTTTTATTAACATAATGACACCGGGCTCTTATTGCAGCCGATGCTACTAAATCTGCTGCTTTATTTTTGGTACCAACAATTAAGAAGGTTCTTCCCCTACTTGCCGCATCAAAAACTAAATCAGAGGCTTCTGATAAAAAACGAGCAGTTCCAGTGAGATTTGTAATATGAATACCTTTACGCTTTGCAGAGATGTAAGGGGCCATTCTAGGATTCCATTTCTTAGTACCATGACCAAAATGAACTCCGGCCTCCATCATCTCTTCTAAATTAATGTTCCAATATCTTCTTGTCATTTTTCCCACACTTCCTTTTTGTTTTTTTTTTTTAACTTTAACAAAGAGACGAGGTACTTTGAAATAAGTAATTGTTCCGATGGAACCTTCTGCCGGGAATTGACCTTTAATACACAGTACAAACCATTAATGTCTTTTAATTACTTATTTTTTTATCAATATTCGAACAAGAACAAGATAGTTAAGTTAAAAGAAAAGCCAGACCAGATAATTAAAAACAGATAATTAAAAGATAGTTAAAGATAGTTAAAGTAAAAGAATCCGCTCTTAGGAATCATGAAATCGCGTAAATGATTGTTCTAATGTCTCATGGAAATTGTTTGGTACATTTGGTACATAAGAACAAAATAATTCTCTATGGTGTAACAAAAGATCTTTTATTTCCAAGTCAAATAGATTCTTTCTTTTGATTTCCAAATAAAAGTTTTTGTCCTTACTTGAATGGTGCACTAATTTTTTGAATCCTGTACCAACAGGTATAATTCCACCTAGAACAACATTCTCTTTCAGGCCTTTCAACCAATCAATACGACCTCGTAGAGCAGCTTTTGCTAAAACTCGAGCGGTTTCTTGAAAACTTGCTTCGGATATGAAACTTTGAGTATTCAAAGATGTCCTTGTTATTCCCAATAGGATTGCGCGATAAGAAATCGCTTCGTCCAAAGCGCGCCCCACTCGTTCCGCTCGCAACAATCCAATTAATTCCCCAGGTGAAAAAACATTAGACATTCCATCTTCTGAAACCAACACTTTTGATGTTACTTGACGTACAATAATCTCTATATGTCTATTATGGATCTGTACCCCCTGAGATCGATAAACCCTTTGGATTTTATTAACCAAAGAGATACGACTTTGAGCTATGGTTAGCTCAGCTTGAATCAAGAATCCCCAGGGGATTCCAAAAATTTTTGGTATACCTTTGTTCCAACCTTCAACTCTCCTTTCAAGGTTCATTGATATTGAATCAATCGAACGTACTTCTAAGATTTGTTCCACTTTTGGAAGACCTTGTGTTATGTCACCAGATCTTGATTTTTCATATATAAATGTAACTAATGTATCTCCTTCGTAAAATATTTTACCATAATGGCCATGAATAGTTGCTCCTGGAGTGGCTAAATAGGGCTTAGCGGATCTTATAATCAAAGCGTCAACATCAACAATTATAATTTGCCCGGATTTTTTTATGTGCGGTTTGTATTTGAATAGACATATATTTTCACAAAAAAATTGTCCAAGGCTAATTATTGTAGATGTCTCTTCCCAATAATCGTGATGGAGAAAATGCCAATTCAAATGGAATGGATTCAAAATGATGTTACTGCATGGATCGGGATTATAAATCCTCCTATTTTCATCTATTAAACAGTATTTAAGTACTTGAAGTACTTGGAAAGTCTGTTGAAAATTACCAAGTAGCAAATATTTCTTTAACAAAATCTGATTATAAGTTATTAAATGGTAAAATGAATATAAATTTACCATTTTAGGGACAATAGTCCCCAAAGGACACAACAAATCCTTAATTGGGATTATGGGATCCGATTCTTTTATCATGTTATATTTCGAACCATTGAATGGACCAATTCGAGAACAATTGGATGATGACAAAATTATCAAAGATTGGCATTCCTTATTTCGATTCAACAATGTACCAATAGTACCTTGATGTTGTGTAAGTAATTGAATACTAACCTTGCAGTAAAAAGGATTTATATTTGTACGATCTAATCCATTATCGGAAATCAATCCTGAACTTGCCCTATCATATCTTTTTCCGATATACGAAATGCTGGACTTTACTAACTCAATTCTCATAAAATTTCGAATCAGATCATTTCCCTTTACCTCAATAAAGGAAGCACGAATCTCTTTCGGAGAACCATTTTGTTCTGGATCCCAATTCAATATTAAACAAGTGCGAACTAATTGAATACTTGTGTGAAAAATTCCTCGAATTGACTTGCCGTTTCCATAAAGGATATAATTGACAACTCTAAGTTGGACATTATCCTTTTCCCGCAAGAGATCTTGAGGAAAAAGTGTTGCTAAATTTATGCCATCAGTTATTTCATATGTGACTACGGGTCGAACCGAAACAAAATACTTTTTCTTCGTGGGTGTGATCCGTTGGACATAGATCCAATTTTTCAATTTTTTTGATTCCTTAGAATTTTTTTTTTTTGTTTTCGGTGGTATAAAAATGCCGCTGTGCCTAGATATCTTATCTGCCTCTCCAGGAAAATAAATATCTCCGGAAAATATTTTTAGTTCAATATATTTTTTTTTTCTCTCCAGGCGGACTAATCCGCCTACTCGACTTCTTGTATTTAAAGCGAGTTGTGTATCTACTCCAATGATACTATTGTTCTGGACCATTATCAATGAAGATCCAGGTAAAATATGCACTTCCTCGAGAATAAAAAAAAAATGATCTACTTTCATTTGGTATTTCGGAATAAATTCTTTTGATCCTCTATACTCAATCAAATCCTCTTTTTTGATAATTGAATTGACCTCTACGGTCCCATATTTAGTAATTCCCGAATTATTTCTTCTGTATCGTGGATCATCAAAAAAAGCAAGAATACTATTTCTACGTAAAATACCCTGTTTTGGTATTTCGATTGAAATACCAAAACAGGGTATTAGTTCATTCTCTCGTTTTTGATCATATTGTAATGGGATGATGAATCTATTTCTTCGCTTTTTCGCCAAGAAATAAGAATTCCCTTGGATAATAGAAGGATATATAATATTCCAACGACCATTATATATGGTTTGATCAGGTCTTGTTGAATAGTCAAGAATTTTCTTATCTTTTTTATCAGAAGTATCTAACAATTTATATCTTACTCGACCGTTAGTCATTGATAGATCAGAGATATATCTTTCTTCGACAGAAAAAGCATGAGGATTCATTTGATCTTGATCCTTATGGAGCGAAAAAGACACTATACTAGATCTGCACGAACCTCCTGCTAATATCCATAAATGACTTGTTTTTAATAATAGATGAACATTACCATATGTATATTCAGGTGCATGGTGTACATCAGTACTCCAGTGCATTTCTCCCTCTGATTCAGAATAAATATGTTTTCGTACCTTCTCTTTAAAATAAAAAGTGGACGTTCCAGCACGAATTTCAGCAATTACTTGTTCTGATTCTACATATTGATTATTTTGAACTAAAATCAAACTCTTTAGTGGAATATTTACATTATGTAGAATATCCCGACTCTCAATAGTTACATACAAGTCCATAGAACATAGAAAAGCGGGATGCCCATGATGGGTACGTGTGGGATGAACCAAATTCTCATTCAATTTTATTTTTCCATTAGAAGGAGCTCGTACATACTCGGCAGTACCACCTGTGAATACTCCACCGGTATGAAAAGTTCTTAATGTTAGTTGAGTCCCTGGTTCCCCAATTGATTGACCTGCAATAATACCTACAGCTTCTCCCAATTCGACCAGGTCACCATGAGTAGGACTCCGACCATAACATAATTGGCAGATCCAAGATGTACTCCTGCAAGTAAAGGGGGTTCTAATATATATTGGTTGTGCTCGAAAGGTTATGAATCGATTTATAAGTCCAATCCCAATATCTTGATTTCGAGTGGCAAGACATCGCAAACCAATATATATATCGTCTGCTAATACACGACCAATTAGTGTTTGGACAAAAATTTTTTCTGTCATACCATTTTGAGGGCTCACGGAAATACCTCGGATAGTACCACAATCTGTTCTACGTATAATAATGTGTTGAACTACTTCAACAAGTCTACGTGTGAGGTATCCAGCATCTGATGTTCGTACAGCAGTATCTACAACTCCTTTGCGAGCTCCATAGCAGGAAATTATATATTCTGTCAAAGAAAGTCCTTCACGTAAATTGCTTTGAATGGGTAAATCAATCATTTGTCCTTGGGGATCCGACATTAATCCTCTCATACCCACTAATTGATGTATCTGAGATGCATTTCCTCTAGCTCCCGAAAAGGACATTAGATATACTGGATTAGAAGGATCAGTCATACGAAAATTAGGATTCATTTCTTGTCTCAAATATTCACTTGTAGCATACCATATCTCAATGGATTGACGTAATTTTTCTACCACGTGTACATTCCCATAATGATGGTGTTTCTCTAAAATAAAACTTTGTTGTTCGGCGTCTTGGACTAACCATCCCTTCGAAGGGATTGTTAAAAGATCATCAATTCCTAATGAAATAGATGTAGCAGTGGCTTGCTGGAAACCCAAAGTTTTTACTTGATCCAGGATATGTGATGTATATGCCATTCCGAAATGATCGATTAACCTGCTAATAAGTCGTTTCATAGCAGTTCCATTTATCACTTTATTGTGAAAGACCAGATCAGCCCGTTCTGCCATAAGTACCTCTTCTCTTATATTTCTTCTGCTAAGTAGGATTCGACAATGGACCCAAGTCAATGATTCGAAAACTTCCTTTCCTCAATCTTGATTCACACAGAAATTCAGAAATTAGAATACCAGTGAAATTTGGGAGACCTGAATTACCCTAGGCACTAGGCACAAACATCGCCTAATCTAAGAAATTAGATTAGATAGCGTATGAGTAGGCTCGACAAAAACCCTGTATGGCTTCTTCTAATTCTCTATAAAAAGAAATATGACCAAGAGTAGTTCGAATGTATATAGAACGGATTTCTTTTGTTATACTTCCTACTATTAGATAGTGCCCATAAATCTCATGATAAGTACCTAAAGATTCATATTGAACTTCGATGGGAACTTCTCTTGAACCAATGACACGTCGATCTCGTCTCCATCGGAGCCACAAAGGACTATCTAAACTGATTCTTTTCTGTCGATAAGCTCCAAGTGCATCATAGGAACTAGAAAAATGGGGTTCTTTTTCCCTCGTATACCTATAGTTATTATTATG